GGTTATATGTATTAACAAGTGGGAATCGCCAAGGTATTTATGCAAATAGGTATAATCCATGTAATCGCAAAAATTCGAAGAATGAAAGAATTGATGATAATAATGATCAGTATACGAAAGAATCCTTTTTTTGTAATTCCTATAATGCAATTGGAGCTTATTGGCAGAAAAGAATCCATTTAGATAGTCCTTTGTGGCTCCGGTGGCAATTAGATCAACGCGCTATTGCTTCAAGGGAAGCTCCCATTGAAGTTCACTATGAATCCTTGGGTACCTATCATGAAATTTATGGACAATATCTAATAGTAAGAAGTATAAAAAAAGAACTTCTTTGTATATACATGCGAACCACTGTTGGTCATATTTCTTTTTATCGAGAAATCGAAGAAGCTATACAAGGGTTTTGCCAAGCCTACTCAGATGTAATCTAATACTAAGGATTAAAGCGAAGTAATTCTACGTACCGGGGTGAATTCACATCTCTTCGGTTCAATTAGGACCATAGTTCCTGAATTTCTATGCAAATCAAGATCGAGAAAAGGAAGTTTTCCAATCATTAACTCAAATCCATTGTCGAATCCTACTAATCGGAATAGAGAGGTGCTTATGGTTGAACGGGTCAATTTGGTCTTTCACAATAAAGCGATAGATGGAACTGCCATTAAACGTCTTATTAACAGATTAATAGATCACTTTGGAATGGCATATACATCCCACATCCTGGATCAAGTAAAGACTCTGGGTTTCCAGCAAGCCACGGCTACATCCATTTCATTAGGAATTGATGATCTTTTAACAATACCTTCTAAGGGATGGCTAGTCCAAGATGCTGAACAACAAAGTTTGATTTTGGAAAAACACTATCATTATGGAAATGTGCACGCGGTAGAAAAATTACGTCAATCTATTGAGATATGGTATGCTACAAGTGAATATTTGCGACAAGAGATGAATCCTAATTTTAGGATGACGGAACCCTTTAATCCAGTACATGTAATGTCTTTTTCGGGAGCTAGGGGAAATGCATCTCAAGTACACCAATTAGTAGGTATGAGAGGATTAATGTCAGATCCACAAGGACAAATGATTGATTTGCCCATTCAAAGCAATTTACGCGAAGGACTGTCTTTAACAGAATATATCATTTCTTGCTATGGAGCCCGAAAAGGGGTTGTGGATACTGCTGTACGAACATCAGATGCTGGATATCTTACGCGCAGACTTGTTGAAGTAGTTCAACACATTGTTGTACGTAGAACAGATTGTGGCACCACCCGAGGAATCTCTGTGAGTCCTCAAAATAGTATCATGCCCGAAAGAATTTTTATCCAAACATTAATGGGTCGTGTATTAGCAGACAATATATATATGGGTCTACGATGCATTGCCATTCGAAATCAAGATATTGGGATTGGACTTGTCAATCGATTCACAGCCTTTCGAGCAAAACCAATATCTATTCGAACTCCTTTTACTTGTAGGAGTACGTCTTGGATCTGTCGATTTTGTTATGGTCGGAGTCCTACTCATGGTGACCTGGTAGAATTGGGAGAAGCTGTAGGTATTATTGCGGGTCAATCCATTGGGGAACCGGGTACTCAACTAACATTAAGAACGTTTCATACCGGTGGAGTATTTACAGGGGGTACTGCGGAACAAGTACGAGCCCCCTCTAATGGAAAAATTCAATTTAATGAAGATTTGGTTCATCCCATACGTACACGCCACGGGCATCCTGCTTTTCTATGTTATAGAGACTTGTATGTAACTATTGATAGTCAAGATATTCTACATAAGGTGATTATTCCACCAAAAAGTTTTCTTTTAGTTCAAAATGATCAATATGTAGAATCAGAACAAGTGATTGCCGAAATTCGCGCGGGAACATACACTTTGAATTTGAAAGAGAGGGTTCGAAAACATATTTATTCCGATTCAGAAGGAGAAATGCACTGGAGTACCGATGTGTACCATGCACCTGAATTTTTATATAGTAATATCCATCTCTTACCAAAAACAAGCCATTTATGGATATTATCAGGAGGTTCGCGCCGATTCAGTATAGTCCCTTTTTGGCTACACAAGGATCAAGATCAAATGAACGTTCATTCTCTTTCTGTCGAAAGAAGATATATTTCTAGCCCTTCAAATGATCAAGTTAAACACAAATTGTTTAGTTCAGATCTTTCGGATAAAAAGGAAAGGGGCATTCCTGATTATTCAAGACTTAAGCGAATCATATGTACTGGTCATTGTAATCTTATGTATCCCGCTATTCTCCACGAGAATTCTGATTTATTGGCAAAGAGGCGAAGAAATAGATTCATTATCCCCTTCCGATCGATTCAAGAACGAGAAAAAGAACTAATGCCCCACTCCGCTATCTCAATTGAAATACCTATAAATGGTATTTTCCGTAGAAATAGTATTGTTGTTTATTTCGACGATCGCCAATACCGAAGAAAAAGTTCAGGAATTACTAAATACGGGGCTATAGAGG